TTTTTACGTAAATGATAAGTAGAAAAGCAGTAGGCACGAGAACGAACAATGCAGTAGCAATAAATGCAAGAATATTTACTTCCATAATCTAATCGTTTTTTATTTGAATTTTATTTCACAATAACTCGGGATTTAATCCCATAGAGATTATAAACCTTTTGCCTGTAAATTCAATGGATGAATTCCCTCTTGATGGTATCGAATCGAATCACTCATCAATATTATAAATAACAATATCTGAGCTATCAAATCAACTCATCGTCGAGAATTGAATAGTATACCATAGGAGGATCTTTTATCCACACCGAATCAAATCAAAAATGGGATTCCCGATCCAATCAAGAATTTTTTATTCACTGTTCCGTTCTTTCTTTTCGATAACCTACCCTACGCCTTTCTTGTATCATTATCCGATGAAGTATCATCGGACGACCCTTCCACTCCCATTAGCCCCAAACCAAAATAAACAATAGAGGTGAAATGGAAAAAGAAAGAGGTTAAGTTCTAAACTCTTTCTTTTTTAATGATCTAATTTTCTTTGAAGACAAAGGCGTGTGGTAAAGATGAATCCGAGTAGAAAGTTCTATTAATTAATAGTAGTGTTTTCGATGTCGATGGGACTCCGAAAATACAATAAATAAAAAAAGGGAGGAAATCTTATTCATTCCTTCTCTAAGAAGGGTGCTATTGTGGGACGATCTTTATCTTTCTTTTATGCTCTTTCCTCAGATTATTATATTAGGACTAGGACACATATATCAAAAGTTCAGTGTGCAATTTTAATAAAATAGATTGTTCAAATTCAAATTAGTAAATTTACTAATTGAGGTTACCCAAAATCAGAACCAAAACCCGAGATAATGACATTTGGAAACGTAGCTCATGGGGGGCATTAGATTCCCTTTATTTTGGGTCATATAAGAAAGAAATTCCATTTGTGTATGTGCTACCAAGAACCCTGTGGTACTCTCTTCTCTGCCCATATTCCATTATGAACAATAGAAAGAGAAGACCCAATATATCTTGGAATCCTGAATATAATGCTACCAACGATTGTACTAATTCAAATATATCTTTATACCATAAATTGGTACTCGTTGCAGTACCGAAAATTTGCATCTATTTGTTTGATGATGAGAAATACGAAAGAAAATAAAAAAAAACCTTTTTCTTGGGAATGAAATTCTGCCCTGCCCCTTGGCCTATCTTTCACAGAAAAGAGAGAGTTTAATTGATGGATTTATTGGATTCGTCGGGACTGACGGGGCTCGAACCCGTAGCTTCCGCCTTGACAGGGCGGTGCTCTAACCAATTGAACTACAATCCCAGGGAAATTAAGGGATATAGCAGAAAATTTGACTCCTACGTATCAGGTATTTCGGAAGGATAAGAGGTTATACCTTCTCCTGGTAGATTGACGAATTGTTGGGCCGAGCTGGATTTGAACCAGCGTAGACATATTGCCAACGAATTTACAGTCCGTCCCCATTAACCGCTCGGGCATCGACCCAGGAAGAATCCTTTTTAGACTTATTGGGAATCCATGATCAACTTCCTTTTGTAGTACCCTACCCCCAGGGGAAGTCGAATCCCCGCCGCCTCCTTGAAAGAGAGATGTCCTGGACCGCTAGACGATGGGGGCGTGAGAGACATACTAATTGATTAGCCGCCATCATACTAGACTATGATCATAACATAATATCAACCTTTCAAATTGTCAATATAAATAGAATGGAATAATTTGTCGAAAAAGAGGGGGTTTAATTCCATTTCTTACACTTTCATTCATTGGTTCATTTATTGTATTGTTAAGATATGCCTAGCTCACACTAAGCTAGGAGATTAATAAACGATAAATATGAGAAGAGAGGTCAAGATAAGTTATTGAAAATTGTTTTTCTCGAATTATATAATTCTAATCGAATTAGTAAAATTCTAATTTAGTTCAGAGGACAAGTCGAATTTATGATTCTAGAAAAGAGCTTGAATCTAGATCAAATTGGTAGGTGTACATGTATCAATGAAGCGAATTTTGTTCTCATGGAAATAAAATTGAAATAAAGTCAATAAACGAAAAACAATTAAGGTGGGCCTTGAAACAAGTCATTGCATTTTTCTATACTTGCTAGGGAAATCTATTCTCTTATTCAAGAATAAGCCACTAACTAGCCGCTATGAATCTACTGCATGTATTTAGTGTATATAATATATGTACAGAAATCTATTTTATCGACATAGCGGCTCCATTAAAGAATTGAATTCAATAGGCCCTTTTAACTCAGTGGTAGAGTAACGCCATGGTAAGGCGTAAGTCATCGGTTCAAATCCGATAAGGGGCTTTAGTCCTTTTTTTATAAAACTCCAGCCACAGTTTTCTTTTGAAGGGAGAATAAAGGTATTGTTAATATTTGTTTGTAATAAAAAACGTAAGTAACTGGATTGTATAATAAATTATCATTCTAATGAGTTAGAGTATATTATAATGAATTATAGTTTCTAA